GTTATCGTAGCTTAACTAAAGCAAAACGCTGAAGATGTTTAGATGGACCCTAGAAAGTCCCGACAACACAAAAGTTTGGTTCTAGCTTTTACATCAGCCCTAACTTAAATTACACATGCAAGTCTCCGCCCTCCTGTGAAAAAGCCCTTAGCTTCCTTTTCCAAACAAGGGGCCGAGGAGCGGGTATCAGGCTCAATTTCTAGCCCAAGACACCTTGCCTAGCCACATCCCCACGGACCTCCAGCAGTGATAAATATTAATCTATAAGTGAAAACTTGACTTAGTTAAAGTTAAGAGAGCCGGTCAAACTCGTGCCAGCCACCGCGGTTATACGAGAGGCTCAAGTTGATGTACCAACACGGCGTAGGGTGTGGTCAGAAATAAATAAAAAATAGGATTGAACAATCTCAAAGCAGTTATAAGCATTCGCGACCAGGAAACCCAATAACGAAAGTAATCCTAATATATTTAATTCCACGAAAGCCAAAATTCAAACTGGGATTAGATACCCCATTATGTTTGGCCCTAAACACAGATGTTCAGTGACGTAGAACATCCGCCCGGGCACTACGAGCTCTTAGCTTGAAACCCAAAGGACCTGGCGGTGCTTTACATCCACCTAGAGGAGCCTGTCCTAGAACTGATATCCCTCATTAAACCTCACCTTCTCTTGCCTGTTCCGCCTATATACCGCCGTCGTCAGCTTACCCCTCAAGGGAATTTTAGTAAGCTAAATTAATTCTAGCTTAAACACGTCAGGTCGAGGTGTAGCGAACGAGAAGGGAAGAGATGGGCTACATTTTCTGATCCAGAAAATACGGATGATTATCTGAAAAAGATTCTTTTTACTGAAGGTGGATTTAGTAGTAAGTGAGAATAAGAGTGTCCCACTGAATAAGGCTCTAAAGCGCGTACATACCGCCCGTCACCCTCCCCTCCTTAACTTTTATTAAACCTCGGGGAGGTAAGTCGTAACATGGTAAGTGTACCGGAAGGTGCACTTGAACATCTAAGCATAGCTAAATAGTAAAGCCCCTCGTTTACACTGAGATGACTGTCTGTGCAACTCAGACTGCTTCGATTACCTCACAGCTAGCCTCAACCTCTAATAACTATGTTAAAATTAAATTTAACAAGATATTTAACCAAAACATTCTCTTATCTTAGTACGGGTGACAGAAAAGGAAATATGAGAGCTACAGATAAAGTACCGCAAGGGAACGCTGAAATAGAAATGAAACAGATTATTAAAGTTTTAAATAGTAGAGATTTAACCTCGTTCCTTTTGCATCATGATTTAACTAGAAATCGCAAGCAAAGTGCCCCCTAGTTTGCCACCCCGAAACTGCGCGAGCTACTCCGAGACAGCCTTCTGGGCTTACCCGTCTCTGTGGCAAAAGAGTGGGGAGATCTCCGAGTAGAGGTGATATACCTATCGAGCCCAGTTATAGCTGGTTGTCTGATAAATGAATAAAAGTTCAGCCCTTAAACTTCCCCGTTTCACGCACTGTTACTCATGTACCCCCTAAAGACCGAAGGAAAATTAAGGAGTTAGTCAAAAGGGGTTCAGCCCGTTTGACCTTGGAAACAGCCTCTTTAGGTGATAAAAGATCATAAATTCTAAGGATTTTAATTGTAGTAGGCCTAGAAGCAGCCACCCTTATAGATAGCGTTAAAGCTCAAATTAAATTATATCCTCATATTCCGAGCCTATCTCTCTTATCCCTAAGCTTACCAGACTGATTTATTTTATAAATGTAATTATGTTAAAATGAGTAATAAGAATAATATTCTCCTCGCACGTGTGTAACTCGGAACGGACCAACCACCGAATATTAACCAGCTCTATAGAGGATTATAAGGCGACTCATCAAGAAAACCCCTTATATTTTACTGTTAACTCAACACAGAAGTGCACTAAGGAAAGACTAAAAGGAGAGGAAGGAACTCGGCAACCCCAAGCCCCGCCTGTTTACCAAAAACATCGCCTCTCGACCACTTCCATGAGAGGTCCCGCCTGCCCAGTGACTTTATGTTAAACGGCCGTGGTATCTTAACCATGCTAAGGTAGCGTAATCACTTGTCTTTTAAATGAAGACCTGTATGAATGGCCTCACGAGGGCTTAACTGTCTCCCCCTCCCAGTCAATGAAATTAAACTTCCCGTGCAGATGCGGGAATAGAAACATAAGACGAGAAGACCCTTTGGAGCTTCAGACCTGTAATTAGTTATGTAAAACATCCCCAAACAAATAAAAACTCAATAATTTAATTCTATGGTCTTAGGTTGGGGCGACCACGGAGTAAAACAAACCCTCCACGAAGAAGGGGCCTTATAGCCCTGAAACTCCGACAAGCCTGTCCAAGTATCAGAACTTCTGACTTTATTAGATCCGACCTATAAGTCGACTAACGGAACAAGTTACCCTAGGGATAACAGCGCAATCCTCTCCCAGAGTCCATATCGACGAGGGGGTTTACGACCTCGATGTTGGATCAGGGCATCCTAATGGTGCAGCCGCTATTAAGGGTTTGTTTGTTCAACGATTAAAGCCCTACGTGATCTGAGTTCAGACCGGAGAAATCCAGGTCGGTTTCTATCTATGAATTGCTCTTCCCCAGTACGAAAGGATAGGGAACAGAAGGTCCATATTATAAATACACCTTAACCTCAACCTCTGATCCCCAATAAAAAGGGTAAGAAGTCATAACCGTTTCACCAAGTCGGTGTAAAGTTGGCAGATAATTAATTTTATCTACCACACTTATGATACCTCTCCTTAAATACCTTATTATCCCGCTTACCTTTATAGTCCCGATTCTTCTAGCTGTAGCATTCTTCACCTTAATTGAACGAAAGGTTTTAGGTTATATACAACTCCGTAAAGGGCCTAACGTAGTCGGCCCCTACGGCATCCTTCAACCCTTTGCTGACGGTGTAAAACTTTTTATTAAAGAACCAATTCGACCATCCACCGCATCCCCTATTCTCTTCTTGATTTCCCCCACCCTTGCTCTAACTATTGCCCTCACACTCTGAACTCTTATGCCCATACCCATCCCATCAACCGACGTAAACTTCAGCATACTTCTAATCCTAGCCCTCTCGAGCCTAGCAGTCTACCCAATTCTAGGCTCCGGATGAGCATCTAATTCTAAATATGCACTTATGGGGGCACTTCGAGCAGTAGCCCAAACCGTCTCTTATGAGGTAAGCCTTGGTCTTATTCTCCTCAATGTAATTATCCTCTCAGGGGGATTTACCCTTCAAAACTTCCACCTTATTCAAGAATCTATTTACCTCATTATCCCCGCCTGACCTATTGCCCTCATATGATATGTTTCCACTTTAGCAGAGACTAACCGAGCCCCCTTTGATCTAACAGAAGGGGAATCTGAATTAGTCTCAGGGTTTAACGTTGAATACGCCGGAGGCCCCTTTGCTCTTTTCTTCCTTGCAGAATATGCTAATATTTTATTAATAAACACAATCTCAGCAGTCCTATTTATTGGGTCAACTATTTCCCTCATCCCAGAAATCTCATCTATCTCTTTAATAACTAAAGCTGCATTTCTTTCCATAATCTTCTTATGAGTCCGAAGCTCCTACCCCCGTTTCCGGTATGACCAATTAATACATCTTGTCTGAAAAAACTTTCTTCCTGTCACACTAGCCCTTTTAATTTGACACCTCGGCATCTCCACAGGTCTTGGAGGCCTTCCGCCCCTCTCTTAAGACAACTAATATAAAGATTAGGAAAAAGGGATTTGAACCCTCCCCCTGGAACTCAAAATTCCATGTGCTTCCACTACACCAATTCCTAAGTTCTCAGGTAAAATCAGCTAAATAAGCTCTCGGGCCCATACCCCGAAAATGACGGTTAAAATCCCTCTTTTATCGTAAAATCTGCGGGACATTACCCCACATCTTCTGCATGCAAAACAGATACTTTAATTAAGCTAAGACTTTCTAGATAGGTAGGCCTTGATCCTACAAACTCTTAGTTAACAGCTAAGTGCCCTAACCACCTGGCTTCTATCTACAAGCCTCGATAGGGGTGAACCTATGTTTTTAGATTTGCAATCTAACGTAATAATACTCCAAGACCATTTACTAAGAAAAAGGGCCGGACTGGCAATAAAAGCTGCTACTTTTTAATACTCTGGTTTGACTCCAGGGCTTTTTCTAATATAATTCCTGCTCGGACTTTAACCGAGACTAACGACTTGAAAAACCGCCGTTGTAATTCAACTACAAGAACTAATGAAAAACCCTCGACACCTTCACCCCATTCAAGAAATAGGTCAAGATGCTTTTGACCTCCCTACACCCTCGAATATTTCCTCTATATGAAACTTCGGCTCTCTTTTAGGCCTCTGCCTGATTGTTCAAATCGCAACCGGCCTATTTTTAGCCATACACTACACTGCTAACATCGATTTTGCCTTCTCCTCAGTAGTCCACATCTGCCGTGACGTAAATTATGGCTGATTAATCCGGAACCTTCATGCCAATGGAGCTTCAATATTCTTCATCTGCTTATACCTTCATATTGCTCGAGGACTTTACTACGAATCATTTCTTTTTAAAGAAACCTGAAACATTGGAGTAATTCTTTTCCTTCTCGTAATAATAACAGCATTTGTTGGTTATGTCCTTCCATGAGGACAAATATCATTCTGAGGGGCAACCGTCATCACCAACCTCGTCTCCGCCGTACCTTACATTGGAAACACCCTCGTTCAATGAATTTGAGGGGGCTTCTCAGTTGACAACGCCACACTAACCCGCTTCTTCGCATTTCACTTCCTCTTCCCATTTGTTGTAGCAGCATTTACTATGCTTCACCTCCTCTTCCTCCACAGCACAGGATCTAATAACCCCTCAGGGATTAACTCAGACGTGGACAAAATCCCATTCCACCCCTACTTCACCTATAAAGACCTTCTTGGATTTATAATCCTTATTTTAGCCCTAATCTCACTAGCACTATTTGCCCCCAACCTATTAGGAGACCCTGATAACTTTACACCTGCTAACCCCATAGTTACCCCTCCCCACATTAAGCCAGAATGGTACTTCCTGTTTGCATATGCTATTCTTCGATCTATCCCCAATAAACTAGGAGGGGTTCTAGCCCTTCTCTTCTCTATTCTTGTTCTCATAGTTATTCCATTTCTACGAACATCTAAACAGCGAGGATTAACATTCCGACCCCTCACCCAGATCCTCTTTTGAATTCTTGTCGCAGACATGCTTATCCTTACATGAATTGGAGGTATACCAGTTGAACACCCCTACATTATTGTAGGTCAAATTGCCTCCCTCCTCTACTTTTCACTTTTCCTCTTAATTATCCCGGTTGTTGGAATTGTAGAAAACAAACTTTTAAACTGAAAATGCATTAGTAGCTCAGAGCCTCAGAGCGCCAGTCTTGTAAGCTGGAGGTCGAAAGTTAAACTCCTTCCTAATGCAATAATAAGGTGGCAGAACCGGTTAATGCATAAGGTCTAAGCCCTTAGAATAGAGGTTCAAGTCCTCTCCTTATTAAGGTGCTGTGCCTGAACTAAAGGATCACTTTGATGTAGTGAAACATGAGGGTTAAAATCCCTTCATCACCTTATCTTAAGGAATCTCCTATTAATGGCTCCCTTCATTCAAACCCTTTTTCTGTTCAGCCTCGGCCTTGGCACACTAATCACCTTTTCAAGCTCCAATTGAATCCTTGCCTGAATAGGACTTGAAATTAATACACTAGCAATCATCCCTTTAATAACTCAACACCACACCCCTCGAGGAACAGAAGCAGCTACTAAATATTTCCTCACCCAAGCCGCCGCTGCAGCTCTCGTCCTCTTTGCTGCATTTATTAACGCATCACTTACATCTCAATGAGAAATCACAACCCAACTCCAAGAAATGCCCGCCACCATTATAATTCTTGCCCTTTGTTTAAAACTAGGAATGGCCCCCATACATTTTTGACTCCCGGAAGTCATTCAGGGCTTAGACCTCACAACAGCCATAATCTTATCCACCTGACAAAAACTTGCCCCCTTTTCTATTCTTTACCTAATTATACCCTCTCAACCCCATCTCATTCTCTCTATTGCAATCTGCTCAATCTTTGTAGGAGGCTTTGGTGCACTCAACCAAACGCAGCTCCGGAAAATTCTAGCCTACTCTTCCATCGCCCACCTCGGCTGAATCTCCGCTGCCCTCATCCTCAACCATCAAATTGCCCTTTTAGTCCTACTTCTTTATATCCCAACAACATTTGTTACCTTTATAGCCTTAAAATGCACATCATCAACAACCATTAACGCCTTAGCAACCCATTGAACCAAATTTCCTCCTCTTTGAATTATATTCCTTATAATTCTTCTATCCCTCGGAGGCCTCCCCCCACTCTCTGGATTCATGCCTAAATGACTTGTTCTTCAAGAACTAGCAAACAAGGGCCTCCTATTATTAGCCTTACTCATAACCTTAGGAGCTCTTCTAAGCCTATTCTTCTACCTTCGCCTGGCCTACGCCCTCCTTACAACCATTTCCCCTAATTCATCTAACTCCTCAATTTATTCACGAACTGAAAATGAAAATATTACCCCCCTCATGCCTTTATTTATTGTAACTTCTACCATAGCCCTTCCAACAACACCCCTTGTACTCGCCCTTCTCTCATAAACAAAACCAGAGACTTAGGTTTAAGTAGACCAAAGGCCTTCAAAGCCTTTAGTGGAGGTTTGAATCCTCCAGTCCCTGAATTATTTTACACTAACACTCCCCCTATAAAAAAAAAAAGGGGGAGTGTATGCTGATAGGAAGAGGGCTCGAACCTCTGTCTGTGGAGCTACAATCCACCGCTTACTCAGCCACCCTACCTATGGCAACTGTCCGATGATTATTCTCTACCAACCATAAAGATATTGGTACCCTTTATTTAGTATTTGGTGCCTGAGCCGGAATAGTAGGAACCGCATTGAGCCTATTAATTCGTGTAGAATTAGCCCAACCTGGGGCTTTCCTCGGCGATGATCAAATCTATAATGTTATCGTCACAGCCCACGCCTTTGTTATAATTTTCTTCATAGTTATACCAGTAATAATTGGAGGCTTTGGAAACTGATTAGTCCCCTTAATAATTGGGGCCCCTGATATAGCCTTTCCCCGAATAAATAATATAAGCTTCTGATTACTTCCCCCTTCCCTTCTCCTTCTCTTAGCATCCTCAGGGGTTGAAGCAGGTGTGGGAACTGGATGAACAGTCTATCCCCCTTTAGCTGGTAACTTCGCTCACTCAGGGGCATCAGTCGACCTGGCAATCTTCTCCCTTCACCTCGCAGGGATTTCCTCAATTCTTGGAGCAATTAACTTTATCACAACTATTGTTAACATGAAACCCTCGGCTTCTGGGCAATTCCGAATCCCACTATTTGTATGATCTGTATTCATCACTGCTATTCTTCTTCTTCTTTCTCTTCCTGTCCTAGCAGCAGGCATCACCATGCTCCTCACAGATCGAAATCTTAACACATCCTTCTTTGACCCCGCTGGAGGTGGTGATCCAATCTTATACCAACACCTTTTCTGATTCTTTGGCCATCCAGAAGTTTACATTCTTATTCTTCCTGGGTTTGGAATAATCTCTCACATTGTAACCTACTACGCCGGTAAAAAAGAACCCTTCGGATACATAGGAATGGTTTGAGCAATACTAGCAATTGGATTCCTCGGATTTATTGTATGAGCCCATCATATATTCACTGTAGGAATAGATGTTGACACCCGAGCCTACTTCACGTCAGCAACAATAATTATTGCCATCCCCACAGGCGTAAAAGTCTTCAGCTGATTAGCCACCCTTCATGGAGCAAAAATTAATTGAAGCACACCCATACTATGAGCTTTAGGATTTATTTTCCTATTTACTGTGGGAGGACTAACTGGAATTGTTTTAGCTAACTCATCATTAGACATCGTTCTTCACGACACCTACTACGTTGTAGCTCATTTCCACTATGTCCTCTCCATAGGAGCTGTATTTGCTATCATAGCAGGCTTCATTCACTGATTCCCTCTATTTACAGGTTACTCCCTTCATGAAGGCCTATCCAAAGTTCACTTCTCAGTAATATTCGTCGGAGTAAACCTCACCTTCTTCCCTCAACACTTCCTAGGATTGGCTGGAATACCGCGACGATACTCAGACTATCCAGACGCCTATACCCTTTGAAACATCGTCTCTTCACTCGGATCCATAATCTCCCTTATTGCTGTAATTATGTTCCTTCTTATCATCTGAGAAGCATTCTCCTCAAAGCGGGAAGTTCGAATACTTAATTTAACTTTCGCGAATATTGAATGAATGCACGGCACTCCTCCCCCTTATCACACATTCGAAGAACCTGCATTCGTTGTAGAAAATAAAGAACTCTACATAAACTTCCGCTATTACTAACTTCAAGGAAGGAGGGATTCGGACCCCCATCCTTCGGTTTCAAGCCGAATACATAGCCAATTATGCTTCTTCCTTATGGTTTTCTAGTAAAATATTACACTGCCTTGTCAGAGCAGAATTGCGAGTTAAACCCTTGCGAAAACCTAGCTTTAGCTAAAATGGCATATCCCTCGCAACTAATACTTCAAGATGCTGCTTCACCCCTAATAGAAGACTTCTTATTTTTCCACGACCACGCTCTAATAATTGTGTTCCTAATTAGCACTCTTGTTCTTTACATCATCACTGTAACCATCTCAACTAAATTAACCAGCCTATTCCAATCCGACTCTCAAGAAGTTGAAATCGTATGAACTGTAGTTCCTGCCTTTATCCTCATTATTATTGCTCTCCCGTCCATTCGTATTCTTTATTTATCTGATGAAGTCTTTGAGCCTCAATTAACTGTAAAAGCCATCGGCCACCAATGATACTGAAGCTATGAATATACAGACTACGCTGATTTAGGCTTTGATTCTTACATAATTCCCTCTCAAGACCTTTCATTTGGTCATTTCCGCCTTCTAGAAGCAGACCATCGTATAGTCGTCCCCACATACACCTCTGTCCGAATACTTATCTCTGCAGATGATGTTATTCACGCCTGAGCCGTTCCTGCCCTAGGAGTTAAAATCGATGGAATCCCAGGCCGCTTAAACCAAACATCCTTCATAGCAGCCCGTTCTGGCCTATTCTATGGTCAATGTTCTGAAATTTGCGGGGCCAACCACAGCTTCATACCTATTGTCGTTGAAACCGTTCCTCTAAAACACTTTGAGTCATGAGTCACATTAATACTTGAAGACGCCTCATCGAGAAGCTTATACGGACCAAGCGCCAGCCTTTTAAGCTGGAGAAGGTGGCTACCAACCACCCTTAATGAAATGCCACAACTCAACCCATCCCCTTGATTCTTAATCTCTGCATTCGCCTGAACTGTTCTTATCCTTGTGATCCTCCCCAAACTTGAATCACACTCGTTCCCCAACGAGCCCTCCCTTCAAGAACTCACCACCCATCAAACAGAATCCTGAAACTGACCATGGCATTAAGTCTATTTAACCAATTTCAAAGCCCCTGTATCCTTGGAATTTCTTTAGTATTTATTGCTATCATCATTCCATGCCTCTTCCTCCCCTCTTCCACCTCCCGTCTTCTAAACAATCGTCTTCTCACCCTTCAAAATTGATTCTTCGCTCGATTCATTAATCAAATCTTCCTTCCACTAAATACTGGCGGCCATAAATGAGCTCTGATTATTACTTCCTTAGCCTCCTTCCTTATTTTAACTAACATCCTAGGCCTCCTGCCCTACACCTTTACCCCAACTACTCAACTCTCCTTAAATCTGGGCTTAGCCATCCCCCTGTGATTAGGAACCGTGATTATTGGCTTCCGCCACACCCCCACCCACGCCCTCGCCCACCTTCTTCCTGAAGGAACCCCCACCCTCTTGATTCCGATTCTTATTATCATCGAATCCATCAGCCTCTTCATCCGACCCCTAGCCCTTGGGGTTCGACTAACTGCTAACCTGACTGCTGGTCACCTTCTCATTCACCTCGTCGGAATAGCTATCATAGCATTAATAAGCTCTCCTGTAATTTCAGTGACTCTAATTATTCTCCTTCTTCTCCTCACATTACTAGAAATTGCAGTAGCCCTTATCCAAGCATATGTGTTTGTCCTTCTCTTGAGTCTATACCTCCAAGAAAACACTTAATTTATGGCCCACCAAGCTCACGCCTATCACATAGTCGACCCCAGCCCCTGACCTCTAACAGGAGCAGTAGCAGCCCTACTAATAACCTCAGGGCTCGCATCATGATTTAATTTTAATTCTCTTCTCCTTCTTTATCTAGGCCTAATCCTCACCCTTCTAACGATAATCCAATGATGACGAGACGTAGTTCGTGAAGGAACATTCCAAGGTCATCATACCCCTCCTGTTCAAAAAGGTTTACGATACGGAATAATCTTGTTTATTACCTCTGAAGTATTCTTCTTCCTGGGGTTCTTCTGAGCCTTTTTCCACTCTAGCTTAGCCCCGACACCGGAACTTGGAAATTGCTGACCTCCCACAGGAATTTCCACTCTTGACCCATTTGAAATTCCTCTCCTCAACACTGCAGTCCTTCTAGCATCAGGTGTAACTGTAACCTGAGCCCATCACAGCCTAATTGAGGGGAATCGAGATCAGGCCTTTCAATCCCTTGCCATTACTATTCTCCTAGGCTTCTATTTTACAGCCCTTCAGGCCTTAGAATATATTGAAGCCCCGTTCACCATTGCTGACGGAGTTTACGGCTCGACATTCTTTGTCGCCACAGGTTTCCACGGCCTTCATGTAATTATCGGCTCCTCATTCCTAGCAGTGTGCTTAATTCGACAAATAAAATATCACTTCACTTCAAAACACCATTTCGGATTTGAAGCTGCTGCCTGATACTGACACTTTGTAGATGTAGTCTGACTCTTCCTATATGTCTCAATTTACTGATGAGGCTCATATCTTCCTAGTACAAATAAGTATATGTGGCTTCCAACCTCAAGATCTTGGTTAAAATCCAAGGAAAGATAATGAACGTATTACTATCCGTAATTCTAATTGCCCTCTCTCTGTCTCTAATCCTAATACTAGTATCATTTTGACTTCCTCAGCTGTCCCCCGACTATGAAAAGTTATCACCTTATGAATGTGGATTTAGCCCCCTAGGCTCTGCCCGCCTTCCCTTCTCCCTCCGCTTCTTCCTTGTAGCCATCCTCTTTCTCCTCTTTGACTTAGAAATTGCCCTGCTTCTCCCCCTCCCCTGAGGTGATCAACTCCCCGACCCCCTTATATCTTTTGCCTGAGCATCATTTGTTCTTATCCTACTAACCCTCGGATTAGTTTATGAATGAATTCGAGGAGGCCTAGAATGAGCTGAATCGGCGACTAGTTTAATTAAAACACTTGATTTCGGCTCAAGAACTTATGGTTAAATTCCATAGTCTCCATATGCCCTCACCTCTCCTAATTATTTCTTGCATTTTTACTCTTGCCTTAGTTGGCCTTGCTCTTCATCGAACCCACCTTATTTCTGCCCTCCTGTCCCTTGAAGGAATAATGCTATCCCTTTACGCCGCCCTCACACTCTGATCTTTACAAATAGATATGGCCGCCTACGGCGCTACCCCTCTTCTGATAATAACCTTCTCAGCTTGTGAAGCAAGTTCAGGCTTAGCCCTCCTGATTGCTACAGCCCGCACACACGGAACTGACCAACTAATAACAATAAATTTTCTCCAATGCTAAAAATTCTAATTCCCACCCTCCTTCTTCTCCCCTGCTCCTGACTATCCCCCAGCAAATGATTATGATCTTCGACCTTCATTCACAGCACCCTTATTGCCTTCTTTAGTTTATCCTTTCTAAACGCCTCATCATTTGCCAAATGATCAACCCTTAACATTTCATTTGCAATAGACTCAATCTCTACCCCCCTTATTGTCCTTTCCTGCTGACTTCTTCCCTTAATAATTATTGCCAGTCAAAATCACCTTACCTCCGAACCCATTATTCGTCAACGAATCTACATTTCCCTGATAATCTCCCTCCAAATCTTTCTCATCTTAACCTTCTCTGCAACTGAGATAATTCTATTTTATGTAATGTTTGAAACTACACTAATTCCCACCCTTCTAATTATCACTCGTTGAGGAAATCAGCTAGAACGACTTAATGCAGGGACCTATTTCTTATTTTATACCCTTGCAGGCTCCCTCCCCCTCCTGATCTCTCTTCTTAAAATTCAAGCCGACACAGGCTCCCTCTCCCTTCTTCTATCAGACTACCAAAACATAGCCCACTACCCCATTTATGCAACAAAATTTTTATATGTAGGATGCACCCTCGCATTCCTCGTCAAACTTCCCCTTTACGGCTTCCACCTTTGACTTCCCAAAGCCCACGTTGAAGCACCTGTTGCCGGCTCCATAGTTCTTGCTGCTATTCTTCTAAAACTCGGGGGCTACGGATTAATCCGCATCGCACCCTTTATTGGACCTCTAGCTACTAAATCTCTTTATCCATTTATTATCCTTGCATTATGAGGTGTTATTATAACAAGCTCAATTTGCATACGCCAGACGGATCTAAAGTCCCTAATTGCCTACTCATCTGTAAGTCATATAGGCTTAGTAGCTGCCGCAATTCTAATTCAAACCCCCTGAGGACTTACAGGTGCAATTATTCTAATAATTGCCCACGGCCTAACATCATCTGCCCTTTTCTGCTTAGCCAACACCAACTATGAGCGCACACACACCCGAACTATAATTTTAGCCCGAGGCCTCCAATCAGCCCTCCCTCTAATAGGCACATGATGATTCTTCTTCTCCCTTGCTAACTTAGCTCTTCCTCCTCTCCCTAATTTAATAGGTGAACTAATTATCTTAACAACACTATTCTGCTGATCCCCATGAACACTTATTCTCACAGGTTTGGGGACCTTAATTACAGCAGCATATTCTCTCTACATGTTCCTCACTACTCAGCGAGGACCTCTATCCCGCCACATTAAAGGTTTAATCCCAACCTTTACCCGCGAACATCTTCTTATCTCCCTCCACTCTATCCCTCTCCTTCTCCTCGTTTTAAAACCAGAACTAATCTGAGGATGGACTGCCTGTAAATCTAGTTTAATTAAAATTTTAGATTGTGATTCTAATAATAGAGGTTCAACTCCTCTGGTTTACCCCAGCTTCTAAAGGATAAGAGTTTTCCGCTGGTCTTAGGAACCAGTATTTCCCGGTGCAATTCCTGGTGGAAGCTATGCCCTCACTCTCCTTAATATACTCCTCAAGTCTTCTTACAATACTCCTAATTCTACTTTACCCCCTCTTATTCAACCTTTTCTCCCCCTCCCTTCCAGCTAACTGGGCTTCCTCTCACGTCAAGACAGCAGTGAAACTTGCCTTTATTGTAAGTTTGGCCCCCCTCCTCCTCTTCCTTGACTCAGGTATACAAACTGTCACCTCTACATGAACATGAATACTATCATCAACCTTAGATATTTCTCTAAGTTTTAAATTTGATGATTATTCTATTATCTTTATACCAATTGCCCTTTACGTAACATGATCTATCCTTGAATTCGCAACTTGATATATACACTCTGACCCCAACATCAATCGTTTCTTTAAGTATCTCCTCACATTCCTAGTAGCTATACTTATTCTTGTCTCAGCAAATAATTTATTTCAACTTTTCATCGGATGAGAAGGAGTAGGAATTATATCATTCCTTCTAATCGGCTGATGATACGGACGAACAGAAGCTAATACTGCCGCCCTCCAAGCTGTAATCTTCAACCGAGTCGGTGACGTAGGAATAATCTTGAGCATAGCCTGATTAGCCACACAACTGAACTCTTGAGACATTCAACAACTATTCATCTTCTCAGAGAATTACAACTTAACCCTACCTCTCTTAGGCCTGATCTTAGCTGCCACAGGAAAATCCGCCCAATTTGGTCTTCACCCCTGACTCCCCGCAGCCATGGAAGGCCCCACCCCTGTTTCCGCCCTCCTCCACTCAAGCACCATAGTAGTGGCAGGAATCTTCCTCCTAATTCGTCTCAACCCCCTTCTAGAAAATAACCAAACTGCATTAACTATCTGTCTCTGCCTTGGTGCAATTACCACTTTATTCACTGCCCTATGTGCCTTAACACAAAATGATATCAAAAAAATCGTAGCTTTCTCCACCTCAAGCCAACTAGGTCTAATAATAGTTACTATCGGCCTTAATCAACCCCAACTGGCCTTCCTCCATATCTGCACCCACGCATTCTTCAAAGCTATACTTTTCTTAACATCTGGGTCCATTATTCACAGCCTTAACGACGAACAAGACATTCGAAAAATAGGAGGTATACACAACCTTACACCCTTTACCTCCTCCTGTTTTACAATCGGAAGCTTAGCTCTAACAGGCACACCCTTCCTAGCAGGCTTCTTTTCCAAAGACGCAATCATCGAAGCCCTGAATAACTCTCACATTAACGCCTGAGCCCTCATCCTTACCCTAATCGCCACATCATTTACTGCAGTCTACAGCCTTCGCCTAATCTTCTTTGTATCTATAGGCTCCCCACGATTTCTTCCCCTTTCTCCCATTAACGAAAATAATCCCGTAGTAATTAACCCCTTAATGCGCCTCGCATGAGGAAGCATAATTGGAGGCTTCATTCTCATTATAAATATTCACCTATTCAAAACCCCCATTCTCACTATAACACCTTTAGCTAAACTAGCGGCCCTTCTAGTATCTGTTCTCGGCCTTATCACAGCCCTTGAACTCACTACACTTACCTCTAAGCAAGTAAAAACTTCACCCAACCTTTTCCTCCATCACTTCCCCACATCCTTAGGGTTCTTCCCCTCACTAATTCACCGACTTATTCCCTCCCTCAGTCTCCCCCTTGGCCAAACCATCGCCAGCTTGACCATTGACCAAACCTGGTTAGAAAAATCTCTCCCTAAAGCCTCTCAAACTATCTCTATCCCCGTCTCCTCTGCAATTAGCAACATCCAACAGGGCTTAATTAAAACCTACCTCAACCTTTTCATTATTACCCTCTTCCTCTCCTGCTCTATTATCCTATTTCCTTAAACCTTGCGAATAGCTCCTTGAGCTCGCCCCCAACTCACACATATTACCACAAAAAGAGTTAAAAATAACACTCACGCACAAACCCCTAACAAAATTCCCCCAGAAGAATACATTATCCCAACACCACCTGAATCCATACCGATTACTGCTAAAGACCCCTCCCCTCCTAACAATCACTTCACCCCATCCTCAGGAGAAGAAAACCAAATAACGGCCCCTGTTACCACCACTAAGTAGGCAACAGCCGCCCCTAAAACTGACCACTCCCCTCAAGCCTCCGGATAGGGCTCCGCTGCCAACGCAGCACTATATGCAAATACTACAAGCATTCCCCCTAAATAAATTAATAACAAAACTAAAGAAAGAAACGAAGCCCCATTTGCCCCTAATACACTACAACCAGCCACTGCTATCCCTACAAGCCCGAACGCCCCAAAATATGGTGACGGACTTGAAGCAACAGATACTGCCCCTAAAACTATTCCCGCTAAAAATAAAACTAATAAAATATATGTCATCATTTTTATTAAAATTAATTAACTATGAAATATCAGAAAGAGGAGATTTTAACTCCCACCCCTGGTTCCCGAAACCAGAATTCTAAATTTAACTACTCTCTGATTTTATATTACATGAACCCACCCATTTTCCTTCTCAACTATAAATTTCCCTCTCCCCACATCCCTAATTTACCCGCCCTGCTCATAACATCTGTCATTACCCCCCCCCCCCTTGAAATCCCATCTTCACTTATCTTATGCCCCAACACTTACCACCTATCTGCCACCTCCACCACCCCCCCCCCCCTTTTTTTTTCCCCCTTCTCTTGGCTTCCCCTTAATTCCACCTATCGGCCAACAGCACTCCTCCCCCCCCCCGCCACCTATCTGCCTCCCCCCCTTTTTTTCCACCCATCGGCCAACAAAAACCAAGCACCAACACTAATTTGCCGTTTCCTACCTAGCCATTTCTCCCATTAAAATTTTACATATATATATTAGTACTCTATGTATTATACCCATTAATAGCTTTAGACAACTCAAGAAAACTAAAAAAAAAAATACAGCAGTTTTTTTTTTTATCAAGACAATCTATTCTTCACCCATTTTAGTATTCTAAATAATCCTGAGGTCTTGGTGCTTACCTCAATTTCTTAACTCAGCTAAATTAATGGTTTGACGGGCTAGTTTGACTAATTCAAAGTACATCTATATTTTTAACCTGACCTAAATTGCCCTATTGTACAATTCCCATTGCGCCCTAAACTTAAATAGCACACCTAACTAAACGGCATCGCTCTGCCGTCTTGCTTTCTAACCTAGGGGTTTTTTTTTTTCAGGGTGGGGCTTCACCATTAGTCGGACTTGCTTCAGCTAAAAATCAAGACCCTCGCGTTTCAGGGACTATTTCACTCTCGGTGCCGCCAGTTCGTACTTTCGTTTACATCCTTGCTTGATTATTATTTTTTCTTTAAAGTACATAATTATACATTTTTTTTTTTTTTTTTTTTTTCTTTTTTCCTAAGCTAAAAACCAAGACACCCACCTCCCACTTCTTTTATCTTTTTTCCTATCAAATGCTGTATTTCAAACTATCATTATTCTATGATTCATACAAATACACGTCACCTTATATGAGACGCGCGATGAAAACACGAAGATATAAAATATAATTTTTTTAATTCTCCTAAACTAAAAACCAAGACACCCATCCCCACTTCTTCTATCTTTTTTCCTAACAAGTGCTGTATCTCAAACTATCATTATTCTATAATTCATACAAATACACGTCACCTTATATAAGACGCGCGATAAAAACACGAAAATATAAAATATAAAATATAAAAATATAAAATATAAAAGCATAAAAATATAAAATATAAAAGCATAAAAATATAAAATATAAAAGCATAAAAATATAAAATATAAAAGCATAAAAATATAAAATATAAAAGCATAAAAATATAAAATATAAAAGCATAAAAATATAAAATATAAAAGCATATAAATATAAAATATAAAAGCATAAAAATATAAAATATAAAAGCATAAAAATATAAAATATAAAAGCATAAAAATATAAATATAAAAACATAAAATATAATAAGACATAATACAAATAAGATATAAATATAATATATTCTACTACCTGCAATAAAACATTT